AGATCTAAACGGATTGCGCGGTACCCCGGACCGAAGAAATTTCCAAATGAATTGAAAAGAATATCAATATAAGGCCCAGATGTAACCTGTGCGGAGCAAGCCTACACTGGCCTGCAACTGCTTTCTCATTGGCTCCATTAGGGTTCGTAGTCTCATCCTGAAAAGGTTTTTTTCTTTCTCCGGATATACTCTCAACTTTCCCTGCTATCCTATCAACAGGTCAGTCAATATCAGTAGTGGAGGAAGAAGAGTAGTACCCTTTTTTCAGTTAGTCTTAATAGTTTAATAATTCAACTAGTGGTCTTCTTGCCTAAAAAAAGGAGTCAGCCCAACATGGGCAATGATAGACAGACCAAAGATTTACGCAGTCCTTGTGTGCTTGCTTTGTGCACCGGCACAGCAGAATTCGAAGCTGCTCGGCGTACTAGCCCTATAACGGAGTCAGACCCAACCAAACTCTCTTAGTATAAAGCGGAGCAGGACCGTTGGCCTGATCTGACTCCCCACCCAACCGCCCTGGCGTATGTTTCCGAATCAACTGCATCGTAAGCTGCTATAGCTCTTGCCAACTACCCTGGAAATGAAAAAGAAACTCTATCCTCAACCCTTCCAATCCTTAGTTCATGGTGGCAACTTCACCCCGTGCATCCTTTGGTTGTGAGCCCCGCCTAGAGGGAGGCGCTAAGGGAAGGGCGTAGCGTTAAATCTGCCTCGCCTTTCAGAGGTTTGGAACCCTTCTGTTGAGCACCAATTGGAAATCCAATCTGACTTCTAAAACGGAAGTGAGCACAGGTGAGAGGACCCCACTTTCCCGCATCCCTCTCCCCACGAGCAGAACACCAGAGATGCACAGCACGTGGGCCTTGTCTAACGAACGACGACTTTCGATTCTTCACTTCAAGGAGTAGAGTCGCTGCCCAACCCTACCTATATAAAAGAAAAAGAATCGATCACTAGGTCCCGAGCAATTCTACCTTCTTTCCATTATCCAACGCTCATGCGTCCCCTTTCTCCCACTCTTTTAAAGCTTTCAATAAAGCCTTCTTAGCTGTGGAAGCAGCAACCGGTCTGTTGGAAAGTTCCTGCATAAGTTGTCGGATCCTCAAAAAAAAGCTTTTCTGGGGACGCGCTGTTCAAGTCGAGTTTCCTTATTGTCCCTTCCAAGACATCCCTTCTAACTTCCCTATTTCCAAAGGAAGAAAGAAAGGTCGAAAGCTCTCTTTCGAGAGCCTCTTTTGTTGGGCTCGGCGGCCCCAATCGCAAGGCTAGATCCAGATCCCCCATAGCCTGTTCAGCATGAGGAATGGCTGGCGGAGCATCAGGATTTCCTTGATCCATTCTCAAGATCTCAGGCCCCCCTACCAACTCGCTCCCGGTGACATTAGGCACTACCTCATTTGGGCTGGAAATAATATAACTGTCCATAAAACAAATCATTGCTGTGTTTTCGGTCTCGTTGAATAAAATGCAAACGAAATGACTTACTAGCCACAGTATATCCCCGACACAACCTACATTCACAAACGATAGTTGTTTAGAAATTGAAAAAAAAAATTGAGACTCTATTGTTTTTTTACGTATTATGTGATGTTTTGGGATTCTTATAGTTTCTATTATATAATAATTGGGATCATAGAGAAAAGAAAATGACAAAACAAAAAGGACAAAGGAAAAAGAATCGAATCTCACTCATTTTCAGGTAAGATTTACTTAGCTCGCTCCTTGCTCGCGGAGCGGCATACCAATAAAAAGAAAAGCGTTATCGGATTGGAATCGATGACTTAAGCCTCTTTCTTAAGGGCCTTTAAAGACCGGCCATTATCGGACTCTTCTTATGCTTTTTTTTTTCACCGGGCTTGGATCGAGGAAAGCAGGCTTGACAGGCCCGAGTCTTCATTTGTAGGACTTTGTGGGATGGGCCCGTGCATGTAGGCTTGGGTCTTCTTAACGTGCGTCATTTGACGACTCAGTGCATGGATGTCATGAGTCCATTGGCATAGGCTTAGGCCATTTTTGTAAGTGGGCAGTCTTTGGCAGGCCTGGAGATTCAATTAAGGGGAGCAGTCTAATAAATCGACTGTTGGTGGCATCACGCTATCGTAGATTAGGGATGATAATTCAATATATCGGAAAGACGCTAGGCAAAAAGGTTAGTAAGAATAGGAATTGTTAGATTTCCTGTATCGGAGAGAGAAGCTGAGTCGGGATGAGGGAATTGTTTCTATGCTTTTCTCAGATAATGCGGGTTAAGAGTGAAGCTATCGCGCCTAAGGCGAAAGGCTCTGTTCGGCTCGATAGGTGGCAGGCTCAGAACAAGAGGATAAAGACAAGGGGGAAGTTTAGTTATTAAGTTCCTTTATTAAGGTAAGGATAAGATAAAGAGAGGAAATATATATATATATAACTATTATTTAGTTAGACTAGTGAACAATAGCTAAAGAAAGTGAAAGAAGTAGAATCAAGCCATTCATCTGAAAAAAGCTTTTTGCTTTATTTAAAACTTCTCGAACTAGAAAGAGAAGCCCTTTTCAGCAGGCTTCCAGGTTCGCAACTATACTCGTCTCTTACTTTCCCAGCGGAAAGCCAGATAGAACTTTGACTAGAGCAAAAACCCGGAGCTTGACTTTAACTGGAAGAGCAGAGCATAAAGCGCCTACTTGACGAGCAGGAGCAGCGAATAAAGACAGACTTCCACACGGGAGGAAGTTCTGTTCTCTTTATGAGAAAGGCAGATACAAATGTTGAAAGAACTTTCATTTAACTAAGCTTTCTTACTTTCAACTTTCAGTACAGGTCTCTCCTCTATCTAGTAATCTCGGACGCTGTTGGTGCTTTATGTTGTCCGTGGGAAGGCAGTGGAAGAGAAAGAAAGTAGCTGCGATTGCTTGAAAAAAATCAGTTGAATCATCAGGTGGGATAAAAAAAAGGAAAGAGTGTACCTGCGCCGCTCGATGATCGGATGCGCAATCTTCCAGCTTCAGGGGCTTGATCAGGATTCGAGGATCCTCCTTGGTTTGGTCCTTCTTTCACTAATGGTCTCACCATTTTCTAGTAGTAGTAGTTCGCGCGAGGGACTTTTCTATCGCTTGCCCTTCCACACCACATTAATTAGGTTAGGTGGGTGTTGTTATTTTATTGATCCCCAAATTTTCGACCAGAGCACCGTTGTCTGCGAGAAAAATTTCCCATTCTTCTCGAAATTGAAAAAAAAAAATAGGGTCCAGACCCACAAATGAATAGGAAGCGAGGCGAGGGTCCTTCATTAAAGGGGGGAAAAGAGGGGTGGGCTTTGTTCTGGGGGGGCCGCCTTGCGCAGCTTTAGAAAGGAGAGAATGACTTTCTGAAATTCTCTCCAACCCTTTCTATCTATCTTTAGAAGTAGGGCGAGAGAAAGTCAATATGATATTTGCGTTGGTTTTTCCAACGAAACTAAGCACTTTTCTTCTTTCTCATTCGGAAGGCTCAGTCCCACACCCTGACTTCAATGATGGGAACAACCTCCGCACTCCGGCGCTCCACTGAACAACAGTTCTCCGCCTTACTATATTTAGAATAGTGGTCGATCCTTCGGGAGTTACATTCGTAACAACATTACATGTTATGTTCACGCGGATGGAGAGGGATTCGAACCCCCGGTATTTCTAAAAATACTTCGGTTTTCAAGACCGACTCTTTCAACCGCTCAGACATCCATCCCCTTCGCGCTTCGCCCGCCCTATCCATCCGCGCGCTGGCAGGTAGGGGCTTATCTATGTGATTCGCTACGCTTGCCTGCGCCTATCGGCTGATTCTATTGCCTGCCGGTTAGCGAAACTTTTCCGGTAGTACGAATCGCTACGCTTCGCCTCTTTCTATATGATAATATGCATCTTGGTTGCTGCGCTCCCTGCGGGTAATAGCAAGAGAGTGAATAACGAATGATCCTCCAAACTCAAAGAGTGATTGAGTCCGACTCAAGCGAGTGAGTGAAAGGCGTGGCAAGAGAGCGAGTTCGACTCGCGAACGATCAGCAAGTGAAGGACCGATCCTTTTGCGCCAATACTGTTGCGAGACTGGTACTTGGCGGCTCACGAGCAACATATAGACTAAGGTTGCCCATCACCCCCTCGCTCTTTTTTGAAGGCCCTTTCTATTCTCTTTCTAGTATGCTTCCTCCATAAGAACACTGAACGCCCAGCTTCGCAGAGCAGCTCTCTCCCCAGCCCACAGCATAGTGTGGAATCTGGATCCTTTCATCGAGCACCATTTCTTTTAGATAGAAGGGTGTTCTGACTCTATTGGATCAAGTCATAACCTAAGCCTTCTACTAGTAGACTACTATGGAGAGACTAAGCTCTATTTCAGAGATTGGACTCTCTTACTGTGATTAGCTCCTACTAGTAAGAAGCTGTTCCCGAGCCAGGTTCCCTGGATCCACGTGTTCCTAGCCGGGCCTAAATGGATGAATGAAGAAGCGCGCCCGGGTAGACTTCAAGAGCTCTTGCTCTGCCTATCCTCCTACTTCTTGGGGGTCATAGAAAGATACGAACCGCCTACTCTTTAAAGGGTTGGTGTGGCATTAGATTGTTGAAAATGAAAGCGGCTTGTCCTCACTAATAAAAAACAGCAATCCCTCCCCTTCTGTTACCTACTTTTACGAATCTCTTCGGTATACCTCAATACAAGACAAGCGCAGGAAAGGATAAACAATAAAAACCGGGCTATCGCCCTATCTAAGCAGCCTTCCCCTCTCCTCTACGGAAGTAATCTTTAAATCTATTTCAGTTCCTGTGTCTGTCGCTATCGCCCTATTCTCTCTCAATTGCCTATCCTTTCTAGATGAGGGGGAGTCCCTTAGCAGTAGCTTCCAACACTTAAGATTGACCTCCTCAAGTGCCAGATATGAATGTTTTCTGAATTTCATACGGGACTACTTACTTACCTAAAGTTCACTTTTGGCTTACCAAAAAAGTTGACTGAAGGAACTGACCTAAGCATAGCTCTCTCTCTCAAATACAAATGTCAAGAAAGGGATTCCTTGGATAAGTGGAAAAATGCTCAAAAAATCCTTTCATTTCTCTTTGAAGGCCTTTGTCCTACTTATAGTATCAGTCCTCCAGCCTATACTTGTGTTTTTATTAACCAAGAACACATGCACTTTGTTGGCACTCAAAAAAAAGGTTATTCAATCCACTAGTGCAACTGAAGGTGCGCAGCCTCTTCTGAACCGGAACAAGAAAGAGCTCATAACCACTGCTTGTGAACAGCTCTCCTCAACTTAAGGCGCACCTACTCTTACTAGAAGTCTAGTCTCTCTCAGGTCCAGTTTCGATCTCTAACTAACTTACTTAATAGGCCAGGCCGGCCGGAAGAGAGATATTCAGAAAACCCGATTTCCTGTCTTAAGAACCTGACTCAAAAGAGAAAAGAAGACCGGACTAAAAGAGATCTCACTTTCGACGATTGAACTTGACTTTTATATCCAGATTGGAACTGGACTTAAACGTCTTTGGATCCTGCTTAGGGCCGGCTTTCACTTTCATATCAGGAACGTCGACTTGCACTTGCAATATAGAATTTGACTTTCCGGAATCCTTGCTCCTGGCTTATATTCACATAGGCCACTCATAAGAATAAGACGTTCAACTCCCTAAAACACGTGTAATTGAGAGAGTCATCATATCAGTGCCTTGGGGAAATGCCTACCTTCAGGAGAAGATTACCGAATGAGTTTCAAACCTGTCCTCTTCGCTTCCCAAGATATTTAGGGAAAGGGGCGTTCAGCCACTTGACTCTAAGGAAAGGGGCCTTGTCGGCCACCGCTTGCTGACGACGGAACGCATCGTCAATTAAAAGGTCCTCGCCTTGGACTTAGTTGGAAAGGTAGGTGTTCGGCATGTCCCTTGCTTGCGAACTTCTTTAGTAGGGCGGAGGTGCCATTCCTCACGTTTACCGTTGTCCCCAGACTTCACTCTTTCAACACTTGTATACTTTCTAAAGAGTCAGGCATGCCCCTGTCCCTGTCTCCAAGTGTGTGATCCACCGATTCACTGAGTGACTTTTTCTTACCGCTGCGCTGGAGTCCCTATCTCTTAAAGGGTTGGTGTGGCAGACTTCCCCCTTGTTTGCCGATTGAGGAAAGCCTTATATGGCTTCAAACAAGCGAGAAAGGCCCTTTCTATCTTATTAGTCAAGCGCGCTAGCTGCAATCAAAAAACAGCGCTAACGAGCAAGAAAGGGGATGCGCTAAGGCGCAACGGCGTTCGCGCAGCAGCTGCGCCCTTGCTTCTTGCTTTCGAGCCGGAGCTTGCTGGGTAGTGAAGTGGTCCGTGAAGGTTAAATAAGACTTGTGTTAAGCAAGCAGAGTAGTCAAGCCAAAAAAGCAAGAAGCGGTTTTCGTTCGATCGACGGAATCAATCGTACTTTCACTGCTGTGGACCGGCTTTCATAAAGCACCTTTGGGCAGCAGCTACTATTGGGATCCAATTTCGAGATCAATTCGACAATGAAACTCTTTAAGCAATGATCTTATCTATGTCATTTCTCTTGACGCGATACAAAAGACGACTTTCGAGAGTCACTTAGCCCCTTGACCTCTTTTCTCAAAAAAGACGCTGTGCGGGCAAGTCGATCAAAGTCAGAGCGGGGAGGGAATGTTTATTTACAGTTGTTGTAGTACGACTTTTCATTTCCTGTTCGGTCTTTCAATAAGTAGTCAGCTGCGGGCGTAGTCAGACTTAACATTGATTGAAGCAGCTGTTGGAGAGAAGGCACCAGTCAGACCTGCAAGCACCGGGTAGTATGCAGCGGCAGTTTTCAATCATACAATGTTCTTAGTCTGACTTTTAGCGGTAGTCAGCTGTCCTCGTTCTCCTCTTTGAATTGCCCTATTGAGTCAGGGTCGGTGCTTGCAAAAATGTCGAGCCGACGGGGTCAGGTACCAGTAGTTACAATAGTAAAGGGGGGCTGGACACTAGTTGTGCGAGTGGAATGACCCAACTGGACCTAGTCAGCCCGAACCGTTTTGCGGTTCTAGAGGACCCTGAACAAGAAGAGGCAAAGATGCCAGATCTGGACACTGCTGAACCGGAAGAGATTGCTCAGGATGAGTGTTTGGGTAACAAAGCCGAGGAGGGTGTAGTCAAGGAGAGAACTCCCGAGGAGAGTGATTTGGCTCATAGAAGCGAGGATCTGGAAGAGAGGGTCAACTATGGCAGTGACTGAGGGGGACTTGTTCTGTGATAAACAAATGACTTCAAACCTCAGGGCATCCAAAAGAGGTGAACCTGAGAAGAGCAGTAAGAGTAAGCGTTCAAGTACTGGTGCTATGACCTTAAAGGTGGAAGATCCTCCCCTGGTTCGAATCACCCTGAATGAAGAGTGGGCGAACAAGATGCAAAACATATCATAAATGTTGAATTCTAAGAAAGAGGGGGGCCCCTTCCCGCGTATGCGCCTTTATTTATATTCTTTCTATTTTTGAATTAGGAGAATCTTTCTAAAAAAATCTCTCTGGCAAAACGCAATTCGTCGAGTTCAATTCAAGGTGCACCTTGCTTTTTTTTCAGGTAGCTTTTTCTTACGCCTATTTAGCTAGTGGGGCATTGGTCATAGCCGAAATTCGTCGAAGGGATAAAACCAAAATAAAGAAGAGAAAGAAAGGGAAGTTTTTTCTTTCTTTCAATCCAAATAAGAGAACAAAGAAAGCACTCAAAAATGAAAGTTAGATAAAGAAGTGTTAGTAAGAACTAGCACTAGACTTCTTCCCCCCTTTCTTTTCGACTTTTTCTCTCTCCTTTTGTTTGTGCTTCCACCCGGGCTTTTCATTCTGTTTTATAGAGACCCGAGGAAATTCTATATAATAATAAATGTAGAAAGGTGGGGGTGAGGTACTTTCCCCGGCATACGGAAAGAAAATCCAGGATGACGGCTTTCAAAAGACGAGTAAGGGACGGGGAGAGGGCGACTGAAAAGGAGGCTCGACCTACAGGGAGAGGGAGGCTCTCGAAACCAAACGAGACTAGAAAGAACATGGGAATTAGCACCATTCATATGAGTGCTTTTGTTTTGTCTCTTCGAGACAACAAAACAAAAGGACAGCCCTCTCTATATCTCGGTCTCGGTTTAGCATCATATATCGCTGAGCATTTTTTTTTTAGAAAGTCCGTATAACTTCAAAAGAATCATTCTTTATGAATCAAGTACCATTCAAACAAAGGGTGCATTGCCTCTTTGAGTGAAGAAGAGAGGGGCTTTGTATAGACACTCTTGAGCCATGTTCGTCGCCCTAGGCTTACCATTCTTTCATTTCATTCTATTGATTGGCTCTAGCTCCAAAGAACATATACATGGAGCTATGTCGACTTACGTACGTCTTGTTGACTAAACGATCAGGTATACCACGCCACGTATCATCCACTCGGCTCAAGCCGAGGAGAGATAAAGAAAAATCAAAGATATGGTGATCGTGCCGTAAGACCTTGTTCCTTTCTACTTGACGTTCTTTATTTTCCTCGGTTTTTACCCCACGGAGCGGTAGCTTGCTTACTTAGCGCTTGCGCTAAGGATCTAATCAGAGTCAAACTTGGATTTGAAAAAAAAAACCTTTCCCTTATTAGCCGGAGTACAAGTGTACTCTTTTTTCTTTAGTAAAGGCGGATTAAGCCAAAAAATCTTTTTTTTTTTCGAACAGTCTCAACGTCCTCGTTGAGAGTCGCTCTGCGAGACGTCTAGTAGTCTCTGACTTGGTCTTCGAATCCTAAGTCTCAGCCCCTTCCCGGCTTGCCTCGCTCTCAGGTTGGCCTTTCTACTTGACTAAGTAGTATTCCACTCGTGCAGTGGGTGTATGGGCTAGCCCATGGTGCGGTCAGCTATGATATACTCAACTTCTTCTTTAGTAGGTTTATCTACAACATCTGGTGGTGCCCTCGTGGGCACGTTCCTCTCTGGGGCGGTCTGGTCTAATCGAAGTCAACTGACTCACATGGAATACGGGGTTCGTTTTCACCGAGCTGGTCGCTTGAGTCTATAGGCTACCTTTCCTATCCGCTTTTCTACAAGGTCTACTTTCAGACCGGGCCAAGTCTTTAGGTTGTTTAAGTAGGTTTGGGCTAAGGTCGTTGCGCTCCTGCCACCTCTTGGCAAAGTAGGCTGATGGGCAAGCCCCCTCCTGTCGCAATGGTGTGGGGCGTCAGAGGCTGTTACCCCGTGGCCAACTCGAAGGGGCTGAAGTTCGACGCAGAGCTTTTTGGTTGTTAAGTTATAGCAGGACTGAGCAACATCCAACAGCTCCAGTCCTTCTGGTTTGCACTAAAGTGGCTTAAGTAGCCCTCGAGGAGTCCGTTTATTCTCTCCGTCTGAGCTTTCAAAGATATACCGACCTACGGCATCTGATGGTCAGATGCCGTAGGTCGTCTTCTAACATTACGGACATTTCGGGTTTTCATAAATTTCACATAAGATAAAAGCTCTTTTCATCATCAGAAACAACCAGATTTCCGACCTCTTGCATTGCATTACCATAACGAAAAGAAAAAAGAATGAAAAAAAAAAAAGAGATTGCGCTTGTGACTCGGGATGAACCTTTATCGGTGGAGGAAAGGAATAGCGGTGGATTCCTATAGAGCATCCAGGAAAAAGCAGATTCAATCGGACGACGAATTCTTACGTGGTCCAAGGAAATAAAAGGTCCGCTTCCACGAATTTCATCTATATTTAATCTCTTAATATCAGAATAGCTTATATAGTCATGATTCAATTCAGGTCCATCTTGATTGATTTCTCATTTTTCGGATCTGATTGTAACAATGGAGAAGTAGGAAGACTTTGGCGATTCATAATAGAAGGGGGTATCTAGAATATCTATGTCCCAGGACGGACATAAAAGATGAATAATGAAAGATGAGGAAGAGTATACTCTGTAGTGAGATAGCAGTTCTCCTAATCGACTACTTATTATGATAATGAACATTCCACTTAAAAACGAAAAAACGACTCTCCAGGCGGTTACCTTTTTTTTTTT